ACCTACGTGACCTATTTGTATTTGTTCGTCGAATTCGTGGATATAGAATTCCAGTGCACAAGAGGGGTTAAGAACACTCAGATATAGCTGGATAGCTATCCGTATATCGCCTATTCAAGTTCTGCTTGAATAACATGAACCATGCTATATCCTAATTATATTTGATATTCAATATATTCAATGAAAAACGGAAAAATGGAAGCAGGGTAATTCCCTTAATTCTCTTATAGTATAGATATATCATAATCATATATATAATATATCAAATACCTGCTTAGGTGGATCTACGTAACAATTTATATTCTGGGGTTTACATATACACATAATTGTTATTATAATTGTAATTGAAAAGTATTTTTTTTTGTCAAAAAAATTGACACCGATTAATTGTGTATCAATTTCATTTTCTTATGACACTAACTAAGGAAAGGCAATTTGAGATCCAAAAACCTTTCGTGAATTCACAGTCAATAGTTAATGGTTCAAATTTGCCCTTAATTTTCATTTATGTGACTGAAAAACCACTTTTTATCTTTCAATAGAAAACTGGGGGGGCTTCTTCTTCTTTTTATTTTAGGTTTATTAGAAAAAAGATAAGGAAAGTGGGATTCAGCAAATCCAAAAAGGGTGGGGAATTTTCCTCTATTTTTTTTTTTCGTTTTGGCGGCATGGCCGAGCGGTAAGGCGGGGGACTGCAAATCCTTTTTCCCCAGTTCAAATCCGGGTGTCGCCTGATCAATAAAAACTCGAAATACCTTTGAATTTTGAATAAAGAATAAAATCGTCAAATTCTTGCCCAACAAAAAGCAGAGGAAAATAAATGACTATAATTGCCGTGCTCGATTTTCAGAATCTGGGGATAAAAGACTGTCAATCCTTGCGACTAGGATTCAAAGGCGGATTATGGTATGGTATATTAAGGCTAGAAAGGCTAGGATATACGGACTTCCACTACTGGTGTAGTGTCTACTTACTGAGTTAGATAGTCAAATGGGGAATCAAACAAATTAGTGGTGTAAGGGGTAGAAGATACTTTGACGTTGTATACAGACTCACGGGAGTCTCTAAATGCTCAGACATTCACTCAATATTGCACCAGCTGGATAATTGTCTTTTCATAGAATAAAATAAAAGTGAAAAAAAAAAAACTTTTTTATTTTCAGTAACCCCCCGGCAAGAATAAAATGTAAAGGGGGGTCTCCTATTGTTTCGCAGAGACAATCGGGAGACAATAAGGATTAGAATTAGATAACAGAGAAGATAGAAATCTGTGATAGATTGTAAAATATCTTGATTGTATATTTTTTGTCTTTTGCTTATGGAGGGCAATAAAAAAACAATAGGTTTACTATATCCTACATGTTCCATTACTAACATTCCTTTTACAATTACAAGAAAGTAACTGCGCGCTTTGCTTGGGCTTAATGCTTCCTAATTTTACGATAATATAGGAACTTGTTCTGGGTGGATTTATTGGATTAGTTTATCAATAGCCTTCCTCGGTCAGAAATCCTTTTTGACTCTGCGCCACTGATTCGATTATTATTAGTGATTAATACTGGAAGAAATTCTTCATATTCATAGAGATAGGGGACATAATTCACATGGATATAGTAAGTCTTGCTTGGGCTGCTTTAATGGTAGTCTTTACATTTTCCCTTTCACTCGTAGTATGGGGAAGAAGTGGACTCTAGAGTCGTTACTAATTTAATTGAGTTGAGTAATAAAGCTGTATCAATACAATAGTTGCATAGATCGTTCTGCAAAGCGTTTTTTTATTTAAATTAAATATAAAGAATATCTCCCATTTCCAAATTCTAAATGGAATGTAATATATGAAGAAGAACCTTTCAATCAAACAAATATTTCATTTCAATTATTCCTATGTTCATATTTTGAAAGTAAAAGGGATACACACGATATGAAATTTTTTCCAACCAAATGCTTTCTAAATGTCTAAATGTTCTATTTTGATGACCTGGCTATTACCAGAATTACATATGCATATTACAAAGAGTCAGCCCCCCCTTTTTATTTGTTTCCCTCCTTAGTGCCCAAACAAAAAGGAAGTTGATCTGTTATTACTTAGCTACCTACTTTCTACCGGGGCAACATAGAATAGATAAGATATAAGGGTTGTTCGACAACGTACTAGGCATAATAGGATCTTGCGCCGGGCGATTCACACATCGCGCACTTACCCTTAACCTTTGTTTTAAATTCCTAGAACTCTTAATTTACACTTTACCGACTCACTTCATATCGCGGTTCACGCGTTAAAAATAGGCGGAATCCACTACTATATTTTAAAAATCTGTCTGAACAATTTCCCATAGAATTACTTGACTCATCTGTTAATGGCTCAATCAATTATTCTTTGTTGGGTTGATAAGATATAAAGGGGGAGTACTCGGTTTCGTTTCTTTATTTATTATATATCTATACGCCCAGAATATCCGTCCATACCATATCTTTCTTCCATTGATTTGATTGTTTCGAC